GGGAAATTTGGTGAGTGGTTGAATCATATTTTTTGATCATGTTTTATATTTTAGTTTGGTTTTTTGGTGAGGGTAAAAAGGAAGGGGTAGGGCAGATCCTGTAAATTTGTTTGGGAAGTGCATGGTGTGATAATGATGGTGATGGTTATGTATTTTTTGTTAGAAAAAGTGGAGGAAGGTTAATTGATAGTGGATGGATGATAAATGTTTTGGAAAATGTAGGGAGATATGGTTTGTTTTTTTGATGAAAAAAACAAAAAATGTCAAGATAAAAAAAAAATGACGCGTAAAATGAAGTTTGAATGAGAGTTCCTAGAACATTGAGTAATAATTAGTATGTCCGGCAACCATTACACTATCTGTGGTCTAGAGGTAGGTAGCGCGCCCTCCATGAATGGGGTTAAAGTGCATCAGTGCCAAGTTTGCGACGACCTTATCCGTCAAACCATGACATTCTGGGTGTTAGGGGATTCATATGTTCGGCGGTCATATGATGGACATGTCAAGAGGAAGATATCACCTGCTACGCACTTGAAGGGCTTATTGAAGAGACGCTAAGAAAAAACAAGTGTAGGAGGTCGGTATGCCGGGATAATGAGACTAGGGAGGAGTATTCAACCGACCACTTGTATCTGTGAAGAGCAAGGAGGTAGGAGTGGTGTACTGTATGGTCCTGAAGTTACAACCAATAGCGCAAAAGAGCATTAGGAGGCTAGATATGCGCCTGAGGGCAATAACCTAATTCACCCATACGTTGAGTAGCTCGGTTCTCGTGAGAAGCGCGATCAATAGATAACCATGTTCTCTGGCTTGGGAGTGCTTGAAGGCTGTTGGAGGAGCATTTACCTAGGAGGTGGGCGAATTCAGTAGACTAGGGGAATTCAAAGGTGTACAGGGACATTCCTCGTTCTCTAGGTTGGAGGTATGTATAGTTGATAAGTATCTGGTTTATGGGTAACGCTTGCGGCTTGGCCTTAGGTAGGAGCATTTGGGCTATATGGTACCTGAAACAAGAATGTATCTGGAGGTGACACTGGCCGAATATCACCCGTTTTGGAGATAATGTTTGGGCATTTTGTGGAGAGGCATAGCGTATGATGTGGAGTATCCTACATTTCATGGACTGTCTGATGGGGCAAAGAATGTGATGCATATTATACATACCCTGAAAAACATGAAGAAAAACATGTGGGGGGGGAAGGGGGGGGGGATGAGCGAGGCGTTTCTGTAGTTAAATTTTATAACAGTGGCTTTTCAGGCCGCGGATCTCGGAGAGAGACCGGGCAGGAACTTATGATAGAGTTTGTTTTGTTTATGGGGGTGTGTTTTGCTTTAGGGGGTTTGGCGGTTGCATCTAATCCGTCTCCATATTATGGAGTGTTAGGATTGGTTGTAGCGGCTGTTGCGGGGTGTGGATGGTTAGTGAGTTTGGGGGTTTCTTTTGTGTCCTTGGTGCTTGTTATGGTCTATTTAGGGGGAATGTTGGTGGTTTTTGTTTATTCGGTTTCGTTGGCGGCGGATCCGTATCCTGAGTCTTGGGTTAGCTGGGGGGTTGTTGGTTATGGTTTTGGGATGGGTCTGGTTGTGTTAGTGGGGGTTGTTGCTGGGGGTATGTTAGGATTGGTGGTGGATGAGGGGACGGTGAATAATGGGGGGCTGTTGTCGGTTCGGTCGGATTTTGTTGGGGTAGGTATGCTTTATTCAGAAGGGGTTGGGTTACTTTTGATTGGGGGGTGAGGTCTGTTGTTGACTTTGTTTGTGGTGTTAGAGCTTGTGCGGGGTCTGTCTCGGGGGGCGATTCGGGCTGTTTAGGGGGGGGGTCAGGAGGTAGTTTAGTCTAAAATGCCAGCTTTGGGAGTTGGAGATGAAGGTTTGATTCCTTTCTTCCTGATTGGGCAACTCTAAGAAGGGGTTTAGTCTTCAATCTTTGGTTTACAAGACCAATGTTTTTATAAACTATTAGAGTTAGCTAGAGTTTTAGTAGTTTGTTCTCTAGGACAGCTGCGAGGGGGAATAGAATTAGGATGATTGTAAAGTAGGAGAGTGAGGCTAGTTGACCAATGATGATGAATGGGTGTTCTACTGGTTGGCTTCCAACTCAGGTTAGGACTAGGACGTTTGCAACTAGGGCTCAGAAGAGGATTTGTGAGATAGGGCGGAAGGTTATTGATCGGTGTTTGGATGTGTGGAGTAGGGGGAGGAGGAATAGTACGAGGATTGAGGCAGCTAGGGCTAGTACGCCTCCTAGTTTGTTGGGGATGGATCGGAGGATGGCGTATGCGAATAGGAAGTATCATTCAGGTTTGATATGTGGGGGTGTTACTAGGGGGTTGGCTGGTGTGAAGTTTTCTGGGTCTCCTAGTGAGTTAGGGGAGAATAGGGCTAGTGAGACGAGTAGGGCGAGTATTATTGCGAACCCTAGAATGTCTTTGATGGTATAGTAGGGGTGGAATGGGATTTTGTCACAGTCTGAAGGGATTCCTATTGGGTTGTTTGATCCTGTTTCGTGTAGGAAGGTGAGGTGTACTAGTGTGAGGCCTACGATGAGGAAGGGGAGGAGGAAGTGGAGTGCGAAGAATCGGGTTAGGGTGGGGTTGTCTACGGAGAATCCTCCTCAGGCTCATTCGACTAATGTTTGGCCGATGTAGGGGATTGCAGAGAATAGATTTGTAATGACGGTAGCCCCTCAGAAAGATATTTGTCCTCATGGTAGGACGTATCCTACGAAGGCAGTTGCTATGAGGGCTAGTAGAAGGATAACTCCAATGTTTCAGGTTTCTTTGTTTAGGTATGAGCCGTAGTAGATTCCTCGGCCGATGTGTAGGTAGATGCAGATGAAGAAGAGGGAGGCTCCATTAGCATGTAGATTTCGGATTAGTCAACCATATTGGACGTCTCGGCATATGTGAGCGACGGAGGAGAAGGCTAGGTTGGTGTCTGCCGTGTAGTGGGTGGCTAGTAGTAGGCCGGTGATGATTTGGGTGATGAGGCAGATGCCTAGTAGGGATCCGAAGTTTCATCATGTTGAGATGTTTGATGGTGTGGGGAGATCGACTAGAGCGTCGTTGATGATTTTTAGGATTTGGTGGTTTTTACGAAGATTGGGTGCCATTGTTAATTCCTGTAGGTAGATATGAGGAAGATGATGATGGATAAGGCGAATGACCCTAGGTAGGCTTTGATGAGGCCAGAGTGGAAGGAGGTTATGGTTTTGGTTATTATTAGCTGTAGGTGGGCTAGCCCTTCTGGTCCTAGTGTTTTGTATCAGGAGAGGTCAATTAGGTGGGAAGCAATGTTTTGTCCTCCGCTGAGGAAGTTGGTTATGTGGAGGCGGTGGACTAGGGGATTAAAGTACCCTAGTGATGTGGAGAAGTTTGAGAATGGGGTTTGTTTCGTTGGAATAAGGGTTTGGGCTATTTTTGAGATTTCTAGTGCTAGGGCAATGCCTAGGGCTGTTACCATTAGGGCGGTTATTTTGATGGAGGTGGGTATGGTTATTGTGGGGGTTTTTGTGGGGATGATGAATGAGGTGAGGATGAATCCTGCTAGGATGCTTCCTAGTGCAAGGCGGGTAATTGGGGAGGTTACTGCGGGGTTGTTTTCGTTTATTGGGGTTAGGGGTGGGATTCGGGTGAAGCCAGTTTGGACTAGTACGGTTATGCGGATTGTGTAGATTGCGGTGAATGAGGTGGCTAGTAATGTTAGGATGAGGGCTCAGGTGTTTAGGTAGGATGTGTTTAGGCTTTCGATGATTTGGTCTTTTGAGTAGAATCCGGCTAAGAATGGGGTTCCTATTAAGGCTAGGTTGCCGATAGTGAAGCATGAGGTGGTTGTGGGTAGTATTTTTTGGAGGCCTCCTATTTTTCGGATGTCCTGTTCCCCATTTAGGCAGTGAATGATAGAGCCTGAACATAGGAATAGTATGGCTTTGAAGAATGCATGGGTGGAGATGTGTAGGAAGGCTAGTTCTGGCAGGTTTAATCCGATTGTGACTATTATGAGGCCTAGTTGGCTTGAAGTGGAGAAGGCGATGATTTTTTTGATGTCGTTTTGGGTTAGGGCGCAGGTGGCTGCGAATAGTGTGGATAGTGCGCCTAGGCATAGACATAGGCTTAGGGCAGTTTGGTTGTTGTTGAATAGGGGGTGGGTTCGAATTAGTAGGAAAATTCCGGCTACTACTATTGTGCTGGAGTGGAGTAAGGCTGATACAGGGGTTGGGCCTTCTATGGCGGCGGGTAGTCATGGGTGTAGGCCGAATTGAGCTGATTTGCCGGTTGCGGCTAGGATTAGGCCTAGTAAGGGTAGTGTGGGGGTTTGGGATGGGGTGGAGAGTTGTTGGATTTCTCAGGTGTTTATGGTGGAGGCCAGTCAGGCTATACATAGGATGAGGCCGATGTCTCCGATTCGATTGTAGAGGATGGCCTGTAGGGCTGCGGTGTTAGCTTCTGCTCGTCCATGTCATCAGCTGATAAGTAGGAAGGATATGATTCCAACTCCTTCTCATCCGATAAATAGGACGAATAGGTTGTTGGCGATGATTAGGGTGAGTATTGCGATTAGGAAGAATAGTAGGAAGGTGAAGAATTTTGTGATATATGGGTCTGAGGCTATGTATCATGTTGCAAATTGTAGGATTGATCATGATACGAATAGTGCGATGGGAAAGAAGGTGAGGGAGTAGAAGTCTATTTTTAGGCTGATAGGGATTTTGAAGTTTATGATGTATTTTCACTCTCATAGGGTGATTAGGCTTTCTGTGCCTGAGTGGATGAAGATTGTTATGGGGATTAGGCTAATTAGGAAGGAGGTTTTGACTGTGTTTGTGATGGTGTCAGGGGTGTTTTTGAGGCGGGGGGATAGGAGTGGGAATAGAATGGGGGTGAACAGTGTGATTAGGGTTAGGAGTATAAATGTGTTTAGGGTTGTTGACAGGTTCATTACTTTCACTTGGATTTGCACCAAGATGAGTGGTTCCTAAGACCATTGGATTACTGTTATCCTTTGAAAGTAAGAGGACTGAGGTTTTATACTCAGATTCGAGAGTTAGCAGTTCTCGTTGGTTTGACCTCCTCTCGGCAAGTAAGAAGAGTTTAACTTCTATTTTTAGAATCACAGTCTAATGTTTTGATTGAAACTATGCTTGCATATGGGTACGCCGGAAATTAGTTCGGGCTTTAGGATTAGTAGTATTATAGGAATTATGTGTAGGGATATTAGTAGGTGTTCTCGTGTGGAGGAGTTTTGGATGGAGGTGATGTGGGATGGTAGTGGGCCTCGTTGTGTTATTACGAGTATGTATAGGGTGTATGAGGCGGTAAGTAAGATTGCAGCTCCTGTTAGAATGATTGTGAAAGCAGATCAGTTGAAGAGTGCGATTACGATGGTTAGTTCTGCTATGAGGTTTGTTGTTGGGGGAAGGGCTATGTTTGTTAGGTTGGCGAGGAGTCATCAGGTGGCTATTAATGGTAGGAGAGGTTGGAGGCCTCGTGTGAGTAGGAGGATTCGACTGTGGGTTCGTTCGTAGTTGGTGTTGGCTAGGCAGAATAATATTGAGGAGGTTAGTCCGTGTGAGATTATGAGGATTATTGCTCCTGAAAAAGCTCATTGAGTCTGGATTATGGTTGCGGCTACTACTAGTCCTATGTGACTGACGGAGGAGTAAGCAATTAGTGATTTGAGGTCGATTTGTCGTAGGCAGATGGCGCTGGTTATTAGTGCTCCTCATAGGGCTAGAGTGATAAATGGGTAGTGTAGGTTGTTTAGTGTGGGGTTTACTAGGATGGTGATTCGTATGATGCCATATCCTCCCAGTTTTAGTAGTAGGGCAGCTAGTAATATGGAGCCGGCAATGGGGGCCTCTACATGGGCTTTGGGTAGTCATAGGTGTAGTCCGTATAGAGGGGCTTTGACCATGAAGGCTATTATTAGGGCCAGGCTTACTGCTAAATTGGATCAAGAGGAGTCTGATGGTGGGCGTGCTAGTTTTAGTATTGGGAGGTAGAGTGTACCGATTTGGTTTTGTAGGTGTAGGATAGCGATTAGAAGGGGTAGGGAGCTGGCTAGTGTGTAGAATAGGAGGTAGATGCCAGCGTTTAGGCGTTCTGGTTGGTTGCCTCATCGGGTGATGAGGATGAGGGTGGGGATTAGGGTTGCTTCGAATGCGATGTAGAATAGTATGAGTTCTGAGGCTGAGAATGCTAGGAGGATGAATAGTTGGGCTAAGATTACTGTTGTGGCGAAGATTCGTTTGCGGATGGGGGGTTCTGGTTCTAGGTGGTTTTGGCTTGCTATGATTATGAGGGGTAATAGTCAGCATGAGAGGACTAGCAGGGGGGAGGAGATTTGGTCAATGGATGTTCAGGGGGTTGAGCCTTTGTTTGGGTAGTAGGTTGGTGTGAGTCATTGCAGGCTGGAGGTGGCGATTAGTAGGCTATATAGTGTGATGTTAGTTCATAGGTGTTTGAGGGGGGAGAGGAAAGTTAGGGGGAGGAGTATTGCGGTTGGAATGATAATTTTTAGCATTGTAGGAGGTTGAAGTTGTGTAGGTGGTCTGAGCCGTGGGTTCGGGTGGAGGCTACTAGTAGAGCTAGTCCTGTGCCTGCTTCGCAGGCAGAGAATGTTAGTATAATAATGGGTAAGATGGTGGAGGATGATGATTGTATGTGAATAGGTCATATGGCTAGTGCGACGTATATGGATAGTATTATGCTTTCCAGGCAGAGTAGGGCTGAGATTAGGTGGGTTCGGTGGAAGGCTAATCCTAGGGCACTTAGGGTGAAGGCTGAATAGAAGCTTAGGTGTAGATAGGACATAAAGAAAGTTATAGGGTGTTAGCTATAATTTGTTGAGTCGAAATCAACCGTCTTGATTAGACTAACTTTCTTTTATTCGGCTCATTCTAGTCCGCCTTGGATTCATTCGTAGATTAGTCCTAGTGTAAGGATTAGGATAAGGGAGGAGGTTCATATTAGGGTAGTGGTGGGGGATTGTAGTTGGGTGGCTCATGGAAGTGGGAGAAGTAGGGCGATTTCTAGGTCGAATAGGAGGAATAGGATGGCTACTAGAAAGAAGCGGATGGAGAAGGGAAGTCGGGCGACCNCTAGAGGGTCAAATCCGCATTCGTATGGGGATAGTTTTTCTGGGTCGGGGTTTATTTGGGCTAGTCAGAAGTTTAGTATGGTTAGTAGGATGCTTAGGGTTAGGGATAGGATTAGTATGAACAGGATTATGTTAATTACTCTTCTCTGGGTTTAAACCAGATTCTAAGGATTGGAAGTCGATTGTAATTAATATACTAGAAGAGTAAGATCCTCATCAGTAAATAGAGATGTAGAGGAATAGTCATACGACGTCTACAAAGTGTCAGTATCAGGCAGCAGCCTCGAACCCGAAGTGGTGGCTTGGTGTGAAGTGGTATTTGATTAGGCGTAGGAGGCATACTAGTAGGAAGATGGAGCCAATGATTACGTGCAGTCCGTGGAATCCGGTAGCGACGAAGAAAGTGGATCCGTAGACTCCGTCTGCGATGGAGAAGGGTGCTTCGTAATATTCTATGGCTTGGAGGGCGGTGAAGTAGAATCCGAGGAGAACTGTTAGGAATAGGGCGTGAATTGCCTGTTTTCGGCTAGCTTCTGTGATGCTATGGTGGGCTCAGGTGACAGTGATTCCTGAGGCTAGGAGGATTGCAGTATTTAGGAGTGGGACTTCTATAGGGTTTAGGGGTTTAATTCCTACGGGTGGTCATTGTCCTCCTAGTTCTGGTGTTGGGGCTAAGCTTGAGTGGAAGAAGGCTCAGAAAAATCCTAGGAAGAAAAAGGCTTCGGATGTGATGAATAGGGCTATTCCGTAGCGTAATCCTTTTTGTACGGTAGGGGTGTGGTGGCCTTGGAATGTGCTTTCTCGTACAATGTCACGTCATCATTGGAATATGACGAGTAAGGTGGAGAGTAGTCCTAGGATTAGGAGTCGAGGGGAGTTGTAGTGGAATCATATTGTTAGTCCTGAGGCAGTAAGGAGGGCAGCAGCTGCTCCTAGAATAGGTCAAGGGCTGGGGTCTACTATGTGGTAAGAATGTGCTTGGTGTGCCATTGGTGTGTTAAATGTTTTCTTGTAGGTAGAGGCTCAGTAGTAGGACGAAAACGTAGGCTTGGATTATAGCTACTGCCACTTCTAGGATTGTTAGTAGGAAAAGAACTAGTAGGGTTAGGAGGGAGACTATTGGTATTGTGGTAAAGAGGGCTGTTGTGGCTGTGGAGATGAGTTGGATGAGTAGGTGTCCTGCTGTTAGGTTGGCTGTTAGGCGTACTCCTAGGGCTAAGGGTCGGATAAGTAGGCTTGTTGTTTCGATTAGGATTAGGGCGGGGATTAGGGGGGTGGGGGTACCTTCCGGGAGGAGATGTCCTAGTGAGGCAGAGGGTTGGTTTCGTAGGCCTGTTAGGAGGGTGGCAAGTCATAATGGGAAGGCTAGCGCTAGATTTATGGAGAGTTGGGTGGTTGGGGTGAATGTGTAGGGTAGGAGGCCTAGAAGGTTAATGAGTAGGAGGAAGATTATTAGGGATGTTAGGATTAGGGCTCATTTGTGACCTTTTTTGTTTAGTGGTATTATTAGTTGTTTAGTAACTAGGTTGATGAATCATAGTTGGAGGGTGGAGAGTCGGTTGGTGATTCATCGGTTGTCCAGGGAGGGTAGTAATAGGGCTGGGAATGTTATTGAGATGAGAATTAGGGGGATTCCTAGGAGGGATGGGCTTGAGAATTGGTCGAAGAAACTTAGGTTCATGGTCAGGTTCAGGGGGTTGTGCTTGGGGCAGTGGGGGGTTTGTTAGATGGTGGGTTTATTGTTACGAATGTTAGGAGTTTTGGTTGAATGATTAGGGAGAAGGTGAGTCATGAGGTGAGCATGATAAAAAATCAGGGGTTTGGATTTAGTTGAGGCATATCATTAAGGAGGGGGTTCCCTCTTTCTTTAGCTTAAAAGGCTAACGCTGATTCATAGCTTCTTAATGATTAGGATGTAATTAGGGAGGATCAGCTCTCAAAGTTGGCGAGTGGGGTGGATTCTACTACGATTGGTATGAAGCTGTGATTGGCTCCGCAGATCTCTGAGCATTGTCCGTAGAATACTCCAGGTCGGGAGGCAAGGAATGAAGTTTGATTGAGGCGTCCTGGGATTGCATCGGTTTTTACGCCTAGGCTGGGGACGGCTCATGAGTGTAGGACGTCGTCAGCGGTGACGATGACTCGGATGGTGGAGCTTATAGGAACGACAACGCGGTGGTCAACTTCTAATAGTCGGAAGTGTCCTAGGGGTAGGTCTGTTGTTGGGATTATGTAGGAGTCGAATGTGAGGTCTTTGAGGTCGGTGTATTCGTAGGTTCAGTATCATTGGTGACCGATGGCTTTTAGGGTGAGGTCTGGTTCGTTGATTTCGTCTATTATGTAGAGGATCCGTAGAGATGGTAGGGCAAGTATTACCAGTACTATGGCTGGGAGAATGGTTCAGACGAGTTCGATTTCTTGTGCATCGACCGTGCTTGATGATAGTTTTTCTGTTAGTATGTGGGTTAATAGGTAGAGGACTAGGCTGCAGATTGCTAGTGCGACCATTAGAGCGTGGTCGTGGAATCCTATAAGTTCTTCTATGATGGGGGAGGAGGCGTCTTGGAAGTTAAGTTGTGAGTGGTTAGCCATGTTTGGGTGGAGATGTGCTGGGTTTTCACCTGCAATTTAGTCTTGACAAGGCTATGTAATTGTTTTACTAACATCTCTTTATGAGAAAGAAGCATGAGTGGTCTATGCGGTTGGCTTGAAACCAACATATGGGGGTTCGATTCCTTCCTTTCTTGGACTTGGACAAAGGCGGGTTCCTCAAAGGTGTGGAATGGGGGAGGGCAGCCGTGGATTCATTCTACGTTAGTGCTTGTTAGTTCTGGTTGAAGGACTTTACGTTTTGATGCAAAGGCTTCTCAGATGATGAAGACTAGTATGATTACGGCTGTTAGAGAGATGAGGGATCCTACTGAGGAGATGGTGTTTCATAGTGTGTAAGCGTCTGGGTAATCTGAATATCGTCGTGGCATGCCGGCTAGACCTAGGAAGTGTTGGGGGAAGAAAGTAAGGTTTACGCCTACGAATATTACACCGAAGTGTGTTTTGGCTCATGTTGAGTGGAGGGTGTATCCGGTGAATAATGGGAATCAGTGTGTGAATCCAGCTAGAATTGCGAAGACTGCTCCTATTGATAGTACATAGTGGAAGTGAGCTACTACGTAGTAGGTGTCATGTAGTGCAATGTCTAGTGAGGAGTTTGCTAGAACGATTCCTGTTAGTCCTCCGATGGTGAATAGGAAGATAAATCCTAGGGCTCATAGTATTGGGGGATCTCATTTGATTGTGCCTCCGTGAAGTGTGGCTAATCAGCTAAATACTTTGATGCCTGTTGGGATGGCGATGATTATGGTAGCAGATGTGAAGTATGCTCGGGTGTCAACGTCTATTCCTACTGTGAATATGTGGTGGGCTCAGACGATGAAGCCTAAGAATCCGATAGACAGCATGGCTCATACTATTCCTATATATCCGAATGGTTCTTTTTTTCCTGCGTAGTAGGTTACAACATGGGAGATGATTCCGAATCCTGGGAGGATTAGGATGTATACTTCGGGGTGGCCAAAGAATCAGAATAGATGTTGGTATAGTACAGGGTCTCCTCCACCTGCGGGGTCAAAGAAGGTAGTATTGAGGTTACGGTCTGTGAGAAGTATTGTAATTCCTGCAGCGAGAACAGGTAGAGATAGGAGAAGGAGTACTGCAGTAATTAGGACGGATCATACGAATAGGGGGGTTTGGTATTGTGATAGGGCGGGTGGTTTTATATTGATTGCTGTTGTGATGAAGTTGATTGCTCCTAGAATTGAAGAAATTCCAGCTAGGTGTAGTGAAAAGATTGCTAGGTCTACTGAGGCTCCAGCATGGGCTAGATTACCAGCTAGTGGGGGGTACACAGTTCATCCTGTGCCTACTCCTGCTTCTACGGTGGAGGATGCTAGTAGGAGGAGGAAGGATGGTGGAAGTAGTCAGAAGCTTATGTTGTTTATTCGGGGGAATGCTATATCAGGGGCTCCAATTATTAGGGGAACTAGTCAGTTTCCGAACCCTCCAATTATAATGGGTATAACTATGAAGAAAATTATTACGAAAGCATGGGCCGTGACAACTACGTTGTAGACTTGGTCGTCTCCTAGAAGAGCTCCAGGTTGGCCTAGTTCTGCTCGGATGAGGAGGCTGAGGGCGGTACCCACTATTCCGGCTCATGCGCCGAAAATTAAGTATAGGGTTCCGATATCTTTATGGTTGGTTGAAAATAATCATCGGTTCATGAATGTCACAGGTAAGATGGCTGAGTGTATAAGCGTTAGGCTGTAGTCCTTTTTACAGAGGTTCAATTCCTCTTCTTATCGGCTCTGTAGTGAAGTTCATGGTGAGTTGCAAGCTCATTGATGTACATTAGACGTGTACCGGAGTCTTAGGCAGAAGCCTGTTGGTTTGGGCATATAGCTGTTAACTATAGTGTTATGGGATCGAAGCCCATCTGTCTAGTGGATGGAAGGTCCTAGCTTAATTAAAGCACCTGAGTTGCATTTAGGGGATGCAGGGTAGTGGCCTGCGGACTTTAGCAGAAACTAAGAGAGTTTAACTCTTGTTTAAGGCTTTGAAGGCCTTCGGTTTAAATTGATCCTAAGTTTCTTAAACGATTGTGATGAGTATGGGAGAGATGGGGAGGAGGATGACGGATATAGTGGTTAAGGCAGCGATTAGGATGCTGGTTGGTTTGTTAGTGCGTCATTGTTTTATGTGATTTGTGGTGTGTGGCGGAAGTGTAATTGTTGTGCAGTATGTGAGTCGGAGGTAGAAGAAGAGGCTTAGTAAGGAGAGGAGGGAAATGAGTGTGGCTGCTGGGGCTATGTCTTGTTTGGTTAGTTCTTGAATGATGAGTCATTTAGGCAGGAATCCTGTTAGGGGGGGTAGACCTGCAAGAGATAGTAGGGTTAGGAGTAGTATTGCGTTTAATGATGGGATTTTGGTTCATGCGGTTATTAGAGTAGATAGTTTTAGTGCTTTGATTGAATTTAGGGTGAGGAAAACAGCTGCAGTTATTATGGTGTATAGGTAGAAGTTGAGGAGGGTGAGTTTGGGGTTGTAAATGACAATGATTGCTATTCAGCCTAGGTGAGAGATAGAGGAGAAGGCTAGGATTTTTCGGATTTGTGTTTGGTTCAGTCCTATTCATCCCCCTAGGGCTGTTGAAAGAATGGCTATGACGGTTAGGAGTGTGGGGTTTAGTGAGTGGGAGGTCATGTATAATAGTGCAATTGGAGGGAGCTTCATAATGGTAGATAGGAGGAGGCCTGTGATTAGAGGGGAGCCTTGAAGAACTTCTGGGAATCAGAAGTGGAATGGGGCTAGGCCTAGTTTTATTGCAATTGCTGAAGTGAGGATTACGCCTGATACTGGGTGGGAGAGCTGGGTAATGTCTCATTGCCCGGTATGTCAAGCGTTGGTTATGCTAGAGAACAGTAGAAGGGCTGAGGCAGTTGCTTGGGTCAGAAAGTATTTGGTAGCAGCTTCGATGGCTCGTGGGTGATGTGATTTGGAAATTAGTGGGAGGATGGCGAGTGTGTTGATTTCAAGTCCTGCTCAGGCTGTGATTCAGTGGTTGCTTGAGATTGTAATGGTTGTTCCTAGCATTAGGCTAGTGATAAAAATTAGTTTTGCTTGGGGGTTCATTAGCAGGGGAAGGAGTTGAACCATCATTTTCGGGGTATGGGCCCGATAGCTTGTTTAGCTGACCCTACTAGAAAGTAATATAAGGGGAGTATGGAGGGTTTTGATCCCTCTAGTGCGGGTTCGATTCCTGCCTTTCTAAGCATTAGGAAATGAGAGGACTGGTATACCTCTATGTTCACTTTATCATAGTGACCCTTGGTGTTCAGGCACATTTCCGAGGGCCTTATATAAGGAGGTAGGCCCGCGTAGCAAATTGGTATGCTGGTGTGTCAGAGGCATAGGGCAAGTGTGAGTGGTAGGAAGTTTTTTCATAATAAGTGCATTAGTTGATCGTATCGGAATCGGGGGTAGGAGGCGCGAATTCATAGGAACCCTGCTGATAGGAGTAATACTTTTGTGGCTAGTACGATGGGGAATAGCTCTTGAGGGGGGTTTAGGAAGCTTGGGTTGAAGAATAGGATGGTGGTTAGGGTGTTTATAAGTATGATGTTGGCATATTCGGCTAAGAAGAACAGGGCAAAGGGGCCTGCTGCGTATTCTACGTTGAATCCGGAGACTAATTCGGATTCTCCCTCTGTTAGGTCAAAAGGGGCACGGTTTGTTTCGGCAAGTGTGGAGACGTATCATATTATGGCGAGGGGTCAGCAGGAGAAGATAAGGTACAGGGGTTCTTGGGTGACCGCGAGGGTGCTGAGGGTATAGTTGCCGCTGAGGATAACAACGGATAGAAGGATGAGTGCTAAAGTCACTTCATAAGAGATTGTTTGGGCTACTGCTCGGAGTGCTCCGATTAGGGCGTACTTTGAGTTGGAGGCTCAGCCTGATCATAGGATGGAGTACACTGCTAGGCTTGATATGGTTAGTAGGAAGAGCAGGCCTAGGTTGAGGTCTGCCAGGGAGAAGGGCAGGGGCAGTGGTGTTCAGATTGAGATTGCCAGGAGTAGGGCTAGGATTGGGGTTGCGATGAATAGGATGGGGGAGGATGTTGACGGTCGAATAGGCTCTTTGATAAATAGTTTTACTCCGTCTGCTAGGGGTTGTAGGAGTCCAAAGGGACCGACGATGTTTGGTCCTTTTCGGCTTTGCATGTAGCTTAGGATTTTGCGTTCTACTAAAGTGAGGAAGGCTACTGCGATTAGGATTGGGATAGCATAGGAGAGGGCTATGATGAGGTTGATTAGTAGGGGGTAGTTGATCATGGGTTGTTTGGTTTAAGCTAGGGAGAGGATTTGAACCTCTGATTTAAAGGACTTAAGCCTTTTGCATTTTCCGAGCTCTGCCACGCTAGCTGGTCCTTTTCTTGGACGTGGTGTGGTGTGATAGCCTTTTGTAATTTAGTTGGTTTCATTACTTAGGGCGAAGGCTTGCCTGTGGTATTGGCCTCACTTTTCCTATCCTTTCGTACTGGGAAGAGTTCATCATAGATAGAAACCGACCTGGATTGCTCCGGTCTGAACTCAGATCACGTAGGACTGTTAATCGTTGAACAAACGAACCCTTGGCAGCTGCTGCACCACCAGGATGTCCTGATCCAACATCGAGGTCGTAAACCCCCTCGTCGATACGGACTCTCGGAGGGGATTGCGCTGTTATCCCTGGGGTAGCTTGGTCCATCGATCAATTATATTGGGTCTGGATGCTATTAGCACGTTGAGGGGTTGCTCTCAGTCTAGAGGGATGGTCTAATTTTTGGAGGTTTTGTTTTGCTCCAAGGTCGCCCCAACCGAAAAACGCAGACCAGTGGCTTAAATGTCAGTGAACCCGGTGGGTGTGTAGGTGTTTTAAGGTGGTTGCTGGTTTTGAAGTTCCACAGGGTCTTCTCGTCTTATGTGTTCATCCCTGCTTTTGTACAGGAAGATCAATTTCACCGATTGCCTGTAAGAGACAGTTAAGACCTCGTTTAGCCATTCATACTAGTCTCGATTTATGGGACAATTGATTGCGCTACCTTCGCACGGTTAGGATACCGCGGCCGTTGAACGTGAGTCACCGGGCAGGCATCACCTTCAATACTTGTTTGTGGTTTGCTGAAGGCTATGTTTTTGGTAAACAGTCGGGCCTTGACGGGTTTGCCTAGTTCCTTTTACAGGTTTTAATCTTTCTTAATGGACGCTCCTCTGTCGGGTTAACAAGATGTTTAATACTCTGCTTGTTTGATTTTTCGTATATTGGTGATTTGTTAATAATGTACAGATGTAAGCTTGCGTCGTAGAGGGAAGGGCCCTGGTTACTCATTCTAGCATTAATTCTCCTATTTAAATATAGGTTAGCCTGTTAATGATGAGGGAGTCGTATAGTTCTTATATTTTTGTAGGGTAGAGCTTTAACGCACTCTTTGTTGATGGCTGCTTGAGGGCCCACAGTATGGTATGGAAATTGGTACTTATCCGCTCGTAGAGATTGTATTCTTTTTTAAAGGAGCTGTCCCTCCTTTAAATAGCCCTTAATTCGCTTCATTAGGGTTCGTTGATTTCCTTGGAGAAGAATTAAGAGTGAACTAAGATTCGTTTCACAGGCAACCAGCTATCACCCAGCTCGGTTGGCTTTTCACCACTACTAACAAGTCATCCCACTCTTTTGCCACAGAGACGGGTTCGCTCAATAATAGCTGCTCGTAAGTAGCTCGCTTGGGTTTCGGGGTGGCAAACTTAAATTCATTTTGCTTGGTTTTTCTTGCTAGACCATGATGCAAAAGGTACAAGGGTTGATCTTTGCTGTTTTTAGCTTAGGTTTCATTGTTATTTCATCTTTCCCTTACGGTACGTAGTCTCTATCGCTCCAATGGTGTCTTTTCTATCGCCTATACTGGGACTAGTAAATGCTTTAGTTGGGTGTTTGGGGAGTAGCTTTGTTATTCCAGGTCATGTCGATTGGGCTAGAGTTTGGCATCAAGACGATCTGGTGTTAGCAGACATCTTTCAGGTGTAAGCTGAATGCTTTTGTTTAAGCTACGTCTTGGTATCCTAAGTGCACCTTCCGGTACACTTACCTTGTTACGACTTACCTCCTCTTCGGCTGAATGGCTTATTAATTTATGGGGTGGGGGGCGCTTGTGAGGAGGGTGACGGGCGGTATGTACGTGTCCCAGGGCCGGCTTAAAGAGGGCTCGATTGTCCCACTTTACTGCTAAATCCGCCTTCCAGGGGTTATTTCATACCCCTTTGCCGTATGTTCTAACTTAGAAAATGTAGCCCATTGCTCCCATTCCATAGGCTATACCTTGACCTGTCTTACTAGCGTGGTGGGGCTATTGCGCTCACTGTTGGGCTTTCAGGGGAGGTGAGCTGGCGACGGCGGTATGTAGGCTGATCTTGGCAAGGAATGGTCAGGTATAACGTGGATCATCGATTACAGAACAGGCTCCTCTAGGTGGGTTTGGGGCACCGCCAGGTCCTTAGAGTTTTAAGCGTTGGTGCTCGTAGTTCTCGGGCGGATGCTTTAGTAGGGGTAAGCATCAAGATTTAGGGCCAGGCATAGTGGGGTATCTAATCCCAGTTTGGGTCCTGGCTTTCGTGGAGTTCAATTAATCGTTGTTCTAAGACCTTCTTTAATGAGGTGGCCTTATTGGCATCTTGGGCTTGTGACAACTCAGCTGCTTTTTAGTCTTAGTTACTTGGATAGCATGTGACCACGCTTTACGCCGTTATAATGTTAATTTGGGTCTCCTGTATGACCGCGGTGGCTGGCACAGGATTTACCAACCCTAAATTGCTATGGCTAAGTCAAGTTTACACTCATTGCTTAATATTAACTACTGCTGAGTACCCGTGGGGGTGTGGCAATTGCAAGGCGTCTTGGGCTACGGGTGTGGTGAGCCTGATACCCGCTCCTATCTACCTAGTCAAGGTGTCCAGGGCATCTACACTGGGGCGCGGATACTTGCATGTATAAACCTAGCAAAAACTAACAGTAAGGTTGGGACTAAGTCTTTTGTTCTTGGGTGTGTGTGGCAGCCATCTTGACATCTTCAGTGTCATGCTTTTTATAAGCTACAAGAAC